TTTGTAGCTAATCATTTATTGAGAAAAATTGAGAAACTAAACATGAAGGAGGAAAAAGAGATAATATTAACTTGGTCTCGCGCATCTACCATTATACCCACAATGGTCGGACATACAATTGCTATCCATAATGGAAAGGAACATTTACCTATTTACATAACAGATAGTATGGTCGGTCACAAATTGGGAGAATTCGCGCCTACTCTGACTTTCAACGGACACCCGAAAAAGGATAATAGATCTCGCCGTTAATTTAATAAAGTGAAGTAGGCGCTCATCATTCATTGGTGGGAGGTGAACCTTATGTCAAAATGGAGAAAGTCGAAGAAGGTTTTGCCAAAGATGAAGACGAAGAAGAGCTTAATTACACAAGTAAAAGCTGTAGCTCAAAATATCTGTATGTCTGCTCACAAAGCACGAAGAGTCGTTGATCAGATCCGCGGGCGTTCCTACGAAGAAACACTTATGCTACTCGAACTCATGCCTTATCGAGCATCTTATCCAATTTTCAAATTGGTTTATTCTGCAGCAGCAAATGCTAGTCACAATAAAAGTTTCAACGAAGCCGATTCAGTCATTAGTAAAGCCGAAGTCAATGGGGGTACTATCATGAAAAGGTTAAAACCTCGGGCTCGAGGACGTAGTTATCCGATAAAAAGACCCACCTGTCATATAACTATTGTAGTGAGGGATAGCTCTCAAAAGAAAACGGACAAAATATCTATTTAGAAACAAAAGATATATGGAAAAACCTTATAATAGAGAAATATTTAGAGAAAGGGAGGAAGAGAGAACAAAAATATGGGTCAAAAAATAAATCCACTTGGTTTACGACTTGGGGAAACCCAAAAGCATCGCTCCCTTTGGTTCGCACAATCAAAAAGTTATTCCCTGGGTCTCCAGGAAGATGAAAAAATACGGGATTGTATCAAGAAGTATGTACAAAAAAATAGGAGAATATCCTCGGTTTTTGAAGGAATTGCACATATAGAAATTCAAAAAAAAATCGATTTGATTCAGATCATTATCCATATTGGATCCCCAAATTTATTAAAAGAGAGTCGAACGCGAGGAATTAAAGAATTACAGATCAATGTACAAAAAGGATTGAATTCTGTGAACTGGAAACTTAACATTGCTATCACAAAAGTTACAAAACCTTATAGACAACCTAATTTTCTTGCAGAATATATAGCTCTACAATTAAAGAATAGAGTTTCCTTTCGAAAGGCAATGAAAAAAGCCATTGAATTAACTAAAAAAGCAGATACAAAAGGAATTCAAGTGCAAATAGCAGGGCGTATCGACGGAAAAGAAATTGCACGCGTCGAATGGATCAGAGAAGGTAGGGTACCCCTACAAACCATTCGAGCTAAAATTGATCATTGTTCCTATACAGTTCGAACTATCTATGGAGTATTAGGAATCAAAATTTGGATATTTGTAGACAAGCAATGATGGGACTTTCCTTGCCATTCTATTCAGTGATAGAACAAAAAAAAAAGGGCAAACTATTCTTTTTACCTTCAATGAAAAGTGAGCAATTATAATTATATAGGGTTGAATAAAAAATTCGATTGAACTTTTGGTAGAATTGCTATGCTTAGTGTGTGACTCGTTGGTTTTTCTTTAGAGTTGGGAATCCAAAAAATGGACTGGACCCTAACTAATAACTATGGAACTTATAACCAGCTCATTGCTTCGTATTATCGATATCCAAGGAACCAGTTACTATATGATGTGTCGATCATATAGTTGTAGCAACTGAAATCTTTTTTTCATAAATGAAAAATCTCATTCATTATGGGTTGTGAAGTGAAAATAGAGGGATGTGGGTAAATGGAAGGATGAGAGAAAGAGAGAAGGAAAATATAAATGATATAGAATTCCAATATGTATGGTCTATTATAAATAATCTCATACTAATAAAAGGCAGTGTGATAAAGCATCAATACGGATTCTTCCATAATTAGACAATCCATAGAAAAAAATACAAATAATAAAGAGCTTCGAGTCAATAGAGACTGAGGAAATTGACTTGGGAACTAATTGGAATTGTGGAGCTCCATTGCAGAGTTCAGACCTAGCCATTAATCGAGAAGCTATGGGAACGACGGAACCTATGACTGCAGAAGATTCTATTGAAAACGGAATCCCAATGATTCATTGGGTGGGATGGCGGAACCAACCGGGAACCCATTGATTTATTATGAGAGGCGATGGGTTAACCCTACAAATGAAGCAAATATGAAAAGAGTAAATATTCGCCCGCGAAACCCCTATTGAATTGCAAATTATTAGCCGATTCGGTAAGGGTCAAGGATTCGTTATAAACAAAAAAAGAAAGGCATTATTTTATATATAAAAATATATAGAAATATAGAAAGATCTATATATCCGTATATATCAAGTATACAAGATATACAGATTCCTATGTAACAGATTCAATATCAATAAATCCCACGATTTAGTGTATTTTTTGAAAGAAATACACGTGTATCTGTAATATTGTTGAATCGTTTCATTCGCGAGGAGCTGGATGAGAAGAAACTCTCATGTCCGGTTCTGCAGTAGAGATGGGATTGAGAAACAACCATCAACTATAACCCCAAAAGAACCAGATTCCGTAAACAACATAGAGGAAGAATGAAGGGAATATCTTATCGAGGCAATCATATTTGTTTCGGGAAATATGCTCTTCAGGCACTTGAACCCGCTTGGATCACATCTAGACAAATAGAAGCAGGTAGACGAGCAATAACGCGATATGCGCGCCGTGGTGGAAAAATATGGGTACGTATATTTCCCGACAAACCCGTGACTGTAAAACCTACGGAAACACGTATGGGTTCGGGGAAAGGATCCCCCAAATACTGGGTATCTGTTGTTAAACCGGGTCGAATACTTTATGAAATGGGTGGAGTATCCGAAACGGTAGCCAGAGCAGCTATTGAAATAGCTGCATACAAAATGCCTATACGAACGCAATTCATTATTGCGAGATAGGGGTGTGGAACCGGATATTTGTGATGAAAAAGACAATCGCAGATTTATATTTCCTTATTTCTATTTCTATTTTTGGACAGACAATATTTCTTTCTTTTTTCCTTCGACCAAAGAAGAGATTCAATTCAAAAAAAAAGTGATATGATTCAACCTCAGACCCATTTGAATGTAGCGGACAACAGCGGGGCTCGAGAATTGATGTGTATTCGAATCATAGGAGCTAGTAATCGCCGATATGCTCGCATTGGTGACGTTATTGTTGCTGTAATCAAAGAGGCAGTGCCCCATATGCCTCTCGAAAGATCAGAAGTGATCAGAGCTGTAATTGTACGTACCCGTAAAGAACTCCGACGTGACGACGGTATGATAATACGATATGATGACAATGCAGCAGTTGTCATTAATAAAGAAGGAAATCCAAAAGGAACTCGAGTTTTTGGAGCAATCGCTCGAGAATTGAGACAGTTGAATTTTACTAAAATAGTCTCATTAGCTCCTGAAGTATTCTAAATACTAGTGGGTGGGACCATGATATAGTCGGTTATCTGAAATAGATCAACCAGTAGATTGTGTTTCAGGCATATACTTTTAATAATTCGTAAATAAATAATGAAAAATTCACATAAAAAAAAAAAAAACAGAACATGTTGATTATATCAAAACGAGGAGGCACCAATAATTCTAGTTCGACATGAATAGGGATACTATTGCCGATATATTAACTTTTCTAAGAAATGCCGACACGGATAAAAAAGGAACGGTTCGAATAGCATCCACTAAGATCACCGAAAGCATTGTGAAAATACTTCTACGAGAGGGTTTTCTTGAAAACGTTAGAAAACATCGGGAAAACAACAAATATTTCTTGGTTTCAACCCTGCGACATAGAAGAAATAGGAAAGGAACATATAGAAAGATTTTCAAGCGTATCAGCCGACCCGGTCTACGAATCTATTCCAACTATCAACGAATTCCTAGAATTTTCGGTGGAATGGGAATTGTAATTCTTTCGACTTCTCGAGGTATAATGACAGATCGAGAAGCTAGACTAGAAGGAATTGGAGGGGAGGTTTTGTGTTATATATGGTGATCCCTCTGGTATCCGAATTGGATCCGCAACTTCGTCTATTTATGAAAAAAGAGAGGAAGGATAGGTTGTTTAATATCAACCACCCTTACCTTTATTTTATTAGTTTCTGGTTCAAGGAGGTTACTCGAAATGAAAGAGAAAGAAAAAAAATCGATTTATGAGGGTTTAATTACTGAATCGCTTTCAAATGGTATGTTTCGGGTTCGTTTAGATAACGAAGATCTGATTCTCGGTTATATTTCGGGGAAGATCCGACGAAATTTTATACGGATACTACCAGGAGATAGAGTTCTAATTGAGGTGGGTCCTTATGATTCAACCAGGGGACGTATAGTTTATAGACTTCCCAAGAAAGATAAAGATAAAGATAAAGATAAAGATTCGAACAACAATTAGGAACAATTAGGTGTGGGTGACTTTTTAAACATTCCTTCGTGGAAATACAATTCGAGGTTCAAAATTTCAAGAGATTTATTTTCTTACAAGGAGTAGATTCGGAATTAAGGTAAGGAATAAAAAATATGAAAATAAGGGCCTCGGTTCGTAAAATTTGTGAAAAATGTCGACTGCTCCGTAGGAGGAAACGAATTGTAGTAATTTGTTTCAATCCGAGACATAAACAGAGACAAAAGTAATCTCTCTAAAAATAAAAAGGGATTTTCTAAAGGACTCGATGGACAAATAAAGGATCCGTTTTGATATGAAATGGATATATCCGTATATCTTTGACTCATATTTATGAGATGATAAAATATGACAAAAACTAGACCAAGAATTGGTTCACGTAGGTGGGGGCGTATTGGTTCACGTAAGAGTGGACGTAGAATACCAAAAGGAGTTATTCATGTTCAAGCGGGTTTCAACAATACTATTGTTACTGTTACAGATGTGCTAGGTCGGGTGG